AATATTCAAATGATTATTCATCGAATGACTATTATTGTATTTTCATTCAAATAGGAGGGCGGGAAGGCTCTATGGAAAAATGGCGGTTCAATTCGATGTTGTTTAAGGAGGAGTTAGAACACGGGTGCGGGTTAAGTAAATCACTAGAGGGTATTCGACCCGTTGGAAATACAAATGGGGGTGAAGACCCTGTTATAAATAACATGATTCATGGTTGGATTGATAGTGACAGCTCTAATAATATTGATCCTTTATTTGGTGTCAGCAACATTCGGAGTTTGATCTGTGATGACACTTTTTTAGTTAAGGATATTAATGGTGAAAATTATTCCATATATTTGGATATTGAAAATTTTATTTTTGAGGTTGAAGACGATCGTTCTTTTTTGAGTGAATTGGGCGGTTTTTTTTCAAGTTGCCTAAATTATAGTTATCCGAATGATGGACCTAAGAGTGACAATCACTACTACAATCGTTACATGTATGATACTCAATATAGTTGGAATAATCACATTACTAGTTGCATTGAGAGTTATCTTCGTTCTGAAATCCATATTGATAGTTACATTTCAAGCGGTAGTGACAATTACAGTAAGAATTACATTTATAGTTACATTTGTAGTGAAAGCGTAAATAGTATTGACAGTGATAGTTTCATCAGTATACAAACTAGCGCAAGTGGAAGTGATCTCGATATAAGTAAAAAATACAGGAATTTGTGGGTTCAATGCGAAAATTGTTATGGATTAAATTATAAGAAATTTTTTAGGTTAAAACGGAATATTTGTGAACAATGTGGATATCATTTGAAAATGAGTAGTTCAGAAAGAATCGAACTTTTGATTGATCCAGGCACTTGGGATGCTATGGATGAGGACATGGTTTCGGTGGACCCCATTGAATTTCATTCGGAGCAGGAGCCTTATAAAGATCGTATTGATTCTTATCAAAAAAAGACAGGGTTAACTGAGGCTGTTCAAACAGGCATAGGTCAATTAAACGGTATTTCCATCGCAATTGGGATTATGGATTTTCAGTTTATGGGGGGCAGTATGGGATCCGTAGTAGGCGAGAAAATCACCCGTTTGATCGAATATGCTACTAATAGATCTCTACCCCTTATTATAGTGTGTGCTTCGGGGGGAGCCCGGATGCAAGAAGGAAGTTTGAGCTTGATGCAAATGGCTAAAATATCTTCAGCTTTATATGATTATCAATCAAATAAAAAGTTATTCTACGTATCAATCCTTACATCTCCTACAACCGGTGGGGTGACTGCCAGTTTTGGTATGTTAGGAGATATCATTATTGCCGAACCTAATGCTTACATTGCATTTGCAGGTAAAAGAGTAATTGAACAAACATTGAATAAGACAGTACCTGATGGGTCACAAGAAGCTGAGTATTTATTCCATAAGGGCTTATTCGACCCAATCGTACCACGTAATCCTTTAAAGGGTGTTCTGAGTGAGTTATTTCAGCTTCACGGTTTCTGTCCTTTGAATCAAAATTGAATCAAGTAGATCATTTAATTCTGTTTTTTTTATTTGAAGTTTACAAGTATTTAGTTTCAATTTTATTTAGTTTATGGTAATCAACGTGAAAATAAAAAATAATAAGCACGGAGTTTTACTTGAGGTTATAAAATACAATTGTATAACGGATCATAAGTTGTTGATAATCACTTTTCTTATTTGCTACAGATCCATTTTATTTCTACCTATATAATGCATGATTAGTAATCGGGAAGGCTCTATCAATAGGATAAAAGAGTGAATTTTTCTCCTAAATTAGGAAAAATTCATGTTATTTTATTACATTACGTATTTATTATAGATATAATTATTCTCCAAGTAAGAACCCTTTTTGGTATTTATTAGAAGATAAGTATAAGAGAACAATAATAATAAATATATATTATATAAAAGTGAATAGGTACACTTATTTAGTTCTACGTTTCTTGTACCTATTATTATATACTGATAATAGATATACTTATCATAAGATATCTTTATAACAGGTACAAAATATTAAATCGAGGTATCCATTCTATGACAACTTTCAACTTACCCTCTTTTTTTGTGCCTTTAGTGGGTCTAGTATTTCCAGCAATTGCAATGGCTTCCCTATCTCTTCATGTTCAAAAAAACAAGATTATCTAGATTCGACGGGACCCAATCTCGTTCATTTTTTTCAAGACTCGGACTTGGGTCATAATACAGATATCTATATCTATTTAAATTTATCTATCTATTTAGTGGACATAGGATACAACATGTGGATTCTTCCGAACACAAATGAAAGAGCTATTATGCGCGTGGAAACATCATGGGATGATATATGGGGATAAATAGATTATATATTCAAAAGGGGGTCCGCAGATGTATGAAATGGAAAGTAAAAATATCTCTATGTATGTAGATATCTATAGTGGGATTATATGAGGGGGATCCTTTTTTATATCTAAGCGATTCGATGAATTACTCCTAATGGTTCACATCATAATAAGAGTGCTAGTTGATAAGAGTTGCTTCAGGAACAAAAAAGAAAGTCAAATTTTGGTTATTCTCTAAATTTCAATAAAATTAAACAACTGGATCTAGTATGAACTGGCGATCAGAACATATATGGATAGAACTTATAATGGGGTCTCGAAAAACAAGTAATTTATGTTGGGCCTGTATCCTTTTTTTAGGTTCACTGGGATTCTTATTGGTTGGAACTTCTAGTTACCTTGGTAGGAATCTGATATCCTTATTTCCTTCTCAGCAAATCCTTTTTTTCCCACAAGGGATCGTGATGTCTTTCTATGGGATCGCGGGTATGTTCATTAGCTCCTATTTGTGGTGCACAATTTCGTGGAATGTGGGTAGTGGTTATGATAGATTCGATAGAAAAAAGGGAATAGTGTGTATTTTTCGTTGGGGATTCCCTGGAAGAAATCGTCGAATCTTTCTTCGATTCCTTATGAGAGATATTCAGTCGATTAGAATAGAGGTTAAAGAAGGTATTTATTCCCGGCGTGTACTTTATATGGAAATCAGAGGCCAGGGTGCCATTCCTTTGACTCGTACTGATGAGAATTTGACTCCACGAGAAATTGAACAAAAGGCTGCGGAATTGGCCTATTTTTTGCGCGTACCAATTGAAGTATTTTGAAATGAATTGAAGAATGAATGCTTTCGCAGCATTGAGTTCTGTTTTGTTTTTTCCGGTCGCTCATTCGAGCAAAAGCAGACGCGTGTGAAACAACCAGAAAACAGAAAACAAAGCGCTTTTTCCACCAAAAGTTTTTGATGGATTGTATATGGAAATCAACTCCATTTTTTCATACTCGTAACAAGTATACTAAGTATGGATTCATCATATATATCCGAAAAACTAAGACTATATATATACTTCATATTTTTGGGGTCCAATATTTTTTAATTGATATGTTAGATATAGATGGATCATATCTTGTAATTCAATTCTGTTTTTGTTTTGTCTCGAAATTCAAAAATATGCATTTCTTGACTTGAAGTGTCTCGTTAGGGCATTCAGCGAAAGGATACAATTGCTTCGAATGAAGACATAATAAAAAAAATATTGTTTCCAGATCTAAGGATTAGCCCTTTAATTAAATTTAAATTAAATAAAATAAAGGGGGTCTGTGGATTCAATACCCTGTTTGTTATAGAACTCATGTTTCATGGAAATATCAGATTGGATAGAATCGAGGAATGAGGTGGTTTCATTAACAATTCACAGATTAAAAATGCCAAAAACGAAAGCATTCAACCCCCTTCTATATCTTACATCTATAGTTTTTTTGCCCTGGTGGATTTCTTTCTCATTTAATAAAAGTATGGAATCTTTGGTTACTAATTGGTGGAATGCTGGGCAATCCGAAGTTTTTTTGAATGATATTCAAGAAAAGAACGTTCTGGAAAAATTCATAGAATTAGAAGAACTCTTCCTTTTGGACGAAATGATAAAGGAGTACCCCGATACACATATACAAAAGCTTCATATAGGAATACACAAAGAAACGATCCAATTGGTCAAAATGTACAATGAGGATCATATCCATACCATTTTACATTTTTCGACAAATATAATAAGCTTCGCTATTCTAAGTGGTTATTCTATTCTGGGTAATGAAGAACTTGGTATTATTAATTCTTGGGTTCGGAAATTTATCTATAACTTAAGCGACACAATAAAAGCTTTTTCTATTCTTTTATTAACGGATTTATGTATTGGATTCCACTCGCCTCATGGTTGGGAACTAATGATTGGTTCTGTCTACAAGGATTTTGGATTTTATCATAATAATCAAATTATATCTGGTCTTGTTTCCACCTTTCCAGTCATTCTAGATACAATTTTAAAATATTGGATCTTCCGTTATTTAAATCGTGTATCTCCGTCACTTGTAGTCATTTATCATTCAATGAATGACTAAAAATGATCTACTGATATAAATCTAATCATAATGTTTTTTTTACTTCGTACATAAACAAACCATTCAAAATGTTACTTATTTTTTCAGTTTCTACCGATCCGGGAAATGACTCCTGGATCCCAGTAAAATAGCAGAATCGTGGATAGGGAACTCTACTAGCAACCTACCCAATTTATTGTAGAAATTTTCGGGATCAATGATTGGACCATGCAAAATAGAAATATCTTTTCTTGGATAAAGGAACAGATGACTCGATCCATTTTCGTATCGGTCATTATATTTATATATGTAATAACTTGGACATCTATTTCACACGCATATCCCATTTTTGCACAACAGGGTTATGAGAATCCACGAGAAGCTACTGGGCGTATTGTATGCGCCAATTGTCATTTAGCCAATAAGCCCGTGGATATTGAGGTTCCACAAGCGGTACTTCCGGATACTGTATTTGAAGCAGTTGTTAGAATTCCCTATGATATCCAACTGAAACAGGTTCTTTCTAATGGGAAACGGGGATCTTTGAATGTGGGGGCTGTTCTTATTTTACCTG